GCTAGCGTAGCTTAACTAGAGCATAACTCTGAAGATGTTAAGGTGGACCTTGAAACGGTTCCGCAAGCATAAAGGCTTGGTCCTGACTTTACTGTCAACTCTGGCTAAACTTACACATGCAAGTATCCGCACCCCTGTGAGAATGCCCTACAGTTTCCCGCCCGGAAACAAGGAGCCGGTATCAGGCACGGTTAACACCAGCCCATGACACCTTGCTTAGCCACACCCTCAAGGGACATCAGCAGTGATAGATATTAAGCCATAAGTGAAAACTTGACTTAGTTAAGGTCTAAAGGGCCGGTAAAACTCGTGCCAGCCACCGCGGTTATACGAGAGGCTCAAGTTGACAGACAACGGCGTAAAGAGTGGTTAGGGAAATTTTTAAACTAAAGCCAAACGTCCTCAAAGCTGTTTAACGCTCCCGAGTTAAGAAGATCCATTACGAAAGTAGCTTTACCCATCCTGACCCCACGAAAGCTGTGATACAAACTGGGATTAGATACCCCACTATGCTCAGCCATAAAATTTGATAGGCCCCTACGCCCCCTATCCGCCCGGGTACTACGAGCATCAGCTTAAAACCCAAAGGACTTGGCGGTGCTTCACATCCGTCTAGAGGAGCCTGTTCTAGAACCGATAACCCCCGTTAAACCTCACCCTCCCTTGTTAATACCGCCTATATACCGCCGTCGTCAGCCTACCCTGTGAAGGACTAGAAGTGAGCAAGATTGGTAAGACCCAAAACGTCAGGTCGAGGTGTAGTGTATGAGAGGGGAAGAAATGGGCTACATTTCCTAAGTCAGGAAATACGAACAATGAACTGAAATAAGCATTTGAAGGTGGATTTAGCAGTAAGCAAGAAAACAGAGTGTTCTGCTGAAATTATGGCAATAAAGCACGCACATATCGCCCGTCACTCTCCCCGAGCTAATATGAATAATACCTAAAAAGCTACATCTGCAAAGGGGAGGCAAGTCGTAACATGGTAAGCGTACCGGAAGGTGCGCTTGGAACAATCAGAGTGTAGCTTAGACAGAAAAGTATCTCCCTTACACTGAGAAGTCGCCCGTGCAAATCGAGCCACCCTGATGCCTAACAGCTAGCCCGCCCTTATAAAATCATCAATCCCCTATCAATACCCCCGAAGATACTCTAAACATAAAACAAAACATTTTCCCTCCCTAGTACGGGCGACGGAAAAGGAACTAGGAGCAATAGAAAAAGTACCGCAAGGGAAAGCTGAAAGAGAAATGAAACAACCCAGTAAAGCCCAAAAAAGCAGAGACATAACCTCGTACCTTTTGCATCATGATTTAGCTAGCACACCTCGAGCAAAAATAATTTTAGTTCGACACCCCGAAACTAGGTGAGCTACTCCAAGACAGCCTAAAAACAGGGCACCCCCGTCTCTGTGGCAAAAGAGTGGGAAGATCTTTGAGTAGAGGTGACAGACCTACCGAACCTAGTGATAGCTGGTTGCCGGGGAAATGAATAGAAGTTCAGCCTCACAAATTCTTCCCATCAACTGTCTTTTAAGGCAGTTAGATTAAGAAAGAAATTAAGAGAGTTAGTCAAAAGGGGTACAGCCCTTTTGAAATAAGACACAACTTTTCCAGGAGGATAAAGATCATACCCATTTTAAGGAAAAACGCTTTGGTGGGCTTAAAAGCAGCCATCCATACGGAAAGCGTTTAAGCTCGAGACTTACACCACCCCTAAAATACCGACAATTAATCTTAAACCCCTAAACCTACCCGGCTGCCCCATGCCTCCATGGGAGCAATTATGCTAAAATGAGTAATAAGAGGGCACTCAACCCTCTCCCCGCACATGTGTACATCGGAACGGACCCCCCACCGAACTTTAACGGCCCCAAAAAAAGAGGGTACTATGTGAAAAATTAAATAACAAGAAAACACCACACACTTATACCGTTAATCCTACACTGGTGTGCCTATAAGGAAAGACTAAAAGAAAAAGAAGGAACTCGGCAACCATAATAAGCCTCGCCTGTTTACCAAAAACATCGCCTCTTGAAAAAACAGTATAAGAGGTCCCGCCTGCCCAGTGACAATATTGTTCAACGGCCGCGGTACTTTGACCGTGCGAAGGTAGCGCAATCACTTGTCTTTTAAATGAAGACCTGTATGAATGGCACGACGAGGGCTTAACTGTCTCCTTTTTCCAGTCAATGAAATTGATCTTCCCGTGCAGAAGCGGGAATAATACCATAAGACGAGAAGACCCTGTGGAGCTTCAGACACTAAATCAGCCCTTGTCCAAAATCCCAATTAAAGGACTGAACACTAGAGTGAGACCTGATATAATGTCTTCGGTTGGGGCGACCTTGGGGAAAGAAAAAACCCCCACGCGGAACAGAAGTACCATACTTCCAAAACTAAGAGCCACCACTCAAAGTATCAGAAATTTTGACCAACTATATGATCCGGCTTAACGCCGATCAACGGACCGAGTTACCCCAGGGATAACAGCGCAATCCTCTTTTAGAGCCCATATCGACAAGAGGGTTTACGACCTCGATGTTGGATCAGGACATCCTAATGGTGCAGCCGCTATTAAGGGTTCGTTTGTTCAACGATTAAAGTCCTACGTGATCTGAGTTCAGACCGGAGAAATCCAGGTCAGTTTCTATCTATGACATGAGCTTTTCTAGTACGAAAGGACCGAAAAGAAGAGGCCAATACCTCAAGCACGCCTCACCCTAACCTGATGAAGACAAATAAAACAGGTAAAAGGGCATACTCCTCCCGCCTAAGATAATAGCATGTCAAGGTGGCAGAGCCCGGCCATTGCAAAAGACCTAAGCCCTTTACACAGAGGTTCAAATCCTCTCCTCGACTATGATTTCAGCTCTCATTACCCTCATTCTAAACCCCCTCATTCTAATCATCTTCATCTTACTGGCCGTAGCACTCCTGACCCTTGTAGAACGAAAAGTCCTAGGCTACATACAACTACGAAAGGGCCCTAATGTAGTTGGACCATATGGCCTCCTGCAACCCATTGCAGACGGACTAAAACTTTTCATGAAAGAGCCCGTCCGACCATCTACATCCTCCCCCATCCTCTTTCTATTTATACCAATACTCGCCCTCACTCTAGCCCTAACACTCTGAACTCCCATACCACTGCCCTTCCCCCTAGCCGACCTAAACCTAGGCATTCTATTCATCCTAGCCATTTCTAGTTTAGCAGTCTATTCAATCTTAGGCTCCGGCTGAGCATCAAACTCCAAATACGCCCTCATTGGAGCACTACGAGCTGTAGCCCAGACTATCTCCTACGAAGTAAGTCTAGGCCTTATCCTCTTAAACGCCATTATCTTCACCGGAGGCTTCACCCTCCAAACATTCAGCGAAGCACAGGAAAGCACATGACTAATTCTACCTGCCTGACCCCTAGCTGCAATATGATACATCTCAACATTAGCAGAAACCAACCGAGCACCATTCGACCTCACCGAAGGAGAGTCCGAACTAGTCTCGGGCTTTAATGTAGAATACGCCGGAGGTCCATTCGCATTGTTCTTCCTAGCAGAATACGCTAATATCCTCCTAATAAACACACTCTCTGCAACCCTATTCCTAGGGGCTTCCCTACTACATTTCTTACCAGAGCTTACATCAATTAATTTAATAACTAAAGCAGCCCTCCTATCTGTCCTGTTCCTATGAGTCCGAGCTTCGTACCCACGATTCCGATATGACCAACTCATACACCTTATCTGAAAAAACTTCTTACCCTTAACCCTTGCCCTAGTAATCTGACACTTATCCCTTCCAATCGCCTTCACTGGTCTCCCCCCTCAACTCTAGCCCAGGAGCTGTGCCTGAAAGAAAGGGCCACTTTGATAGAGTGAATCATGAGGGTTAAAGTCCCTCCAACTCCTTAGAAAGAAGGGGCTCGAACCCTACCTGAAGAGATCAAAACTCTTAGTGCTTCCAATACACCACTTTCTAGTAAAATAAGCTAATTAAGCTCTTGGGCCCATGCCCCAAATATGTTGGTTAAAATCCTTCTTTTACTAATGAATCCTTACATCCTATCCATCCTCCTATTTGGCCTAGGCCTAGGAACAATAACCACCTTCGCAAGCTCACATTGACTCCTTGCCTGAATAGGACTTGAAATTAACACCCTTGCCATCATTCCACTCATAGCTCAACACCATCACCCCCGAGCAGTAGAAGCCGCCACAAAATACTTCCTGGCCCAAGCAGCTGCCGCTGCCATACTACTATTTGCAAGTACTACGAATGCTTGACTAACAGGACAATGAGACATTCAACAAATAACTCATCCATTCCCAATCACAATAATTACCCTAGCCCTCGCATTAAAGGTAGGCCTTGCACCCCTCCACGCCTGACTCCCCGAAGTCCTCCAAGGCCTAGACCTAACAACAGGACTTATCCTATCCACCTGACAAAAACTTGCCCCATTTTCACTTCTACTACAAATACAAACTTCAAACTCCACCATGCTAATCTTATTAGGCCTAGCATCCACCCTTGTAGGAGGCTGAGGAGGGTTAGACCAAACACAATTACGAAAAATCTTAGCCTACTCTTCAATCGCTCACCTGGGCTGAATAATCCTAGTAATGCAATTCTCCCCATCCCTATCACTCCTCGCCCTAATAACATACTTCATTATAACCTTCTCAGCATTCTTAGTATTTAAACTAAACAAGGCAACCAACATTAATTCACTTGCCTCATCCTGAGCAAAAATACCAGTAATTACGTCCCTTACCCCTCTAATTCTCCTTTCGCTAGGCGGGCTACCCCCGCTTACCGGCTTCTTGCCTAAATGACTTATTCTTCAAGAACTCACTAAACAAGCCCTTCCTCTAACAGCCACCTTGGCAGCCCTAACCGCACTACTCAGCCTATACTTCTACCTACGACTTTGCTACGCCATAACCCTAACCATATCGCCAAATAACCTAGTAGGAACAGCCCCCTGACGACTTCCCTCCTTCCAACTAACCCTCCCCCTAGCCACCACAACCACCATAACAATCCTTCTACTCCCCCTCGCCCCTGCCGCAATAACCTTAATGACAATCTAGAGGCTTAGGATAGTATCAAGACCAAGGGCCTTCAAAGCCCTAAGCGGGAGTGAAAATCCCCCAGCCCCTGACCTAAGACCTGCAGGACATTAACCCACATCTTCTGCATGCAAAACAGACACTTTAATTAAGCTAAGGCCTTACTAGATAGGCAGGCCTCGATCCTACAAACTCTTAGTTAACAGCTAAGCGCTCAAACCAGCGAGCATCCATCTACCTTTCCCCCGCCCGCCAAAAAAAGGCGGGGGAAAGCCCCGGTAGGTAACTAGCCTACTTCTTCAGGTTTGCAATCTGATATGTAAGACACCTCAAGGCTTGGCAGGAAGAGGACTCAGACCTCTGTCAATGGAGCTACAAACCACCGCTTAATCACTCAGCCATCCTACCTGTGGCAATCACACGTTGATTCTTTTCGACTAATCACAAAGACATCGGCACCCTCTATCTAGTATTTGGTGCTTGAGCTGGAATAGTAGGCACAGCTTTAAGCCTTCTCATTCGGGCAGAACTAAGCCAACCAGGCGCACTCCTAGGAGACGACCAAATTTATAACGTTATTGTTACCGCACATGCCTTCGTAATAATTTTCTTTATAGTAATACCAATTCTAATTGGAGGGTTTGGAAACTGACTGGTCCCCCTTATGCTTGGCGCCCCCGACATAGCATTCCCTCGTATAAACAACATAAGCTTCTGATTACTTCCTCCCTCTTTCCTTCTTCTGCTTGCCTCCTCAGGAGTTGAAGCAGGTGCCGGAACAGGCTGAACTGTTTATCCCCCATTATCTGGAAACCTAGCTCACGCAGGAGCATCAGTAGACTTAACTATCTTCTCCCTCCATCTGGCAGGTGTTTCATCAATTCTGGGGGCAATTAACTTTATTACCACCATTATTAACATGAAACCCCCCGCCATCACACAGTATCAAACCCCCCTATTCGTGTGAGCTGTCCTAATTACTGCTGTTCTCCTTCTCCTTTCTCTCCCAGTTTTAGCTGCCGGCATTACCATGCTCCTAACTGACCGAAATCTAAATACTACTTTCTTTGACCCCGCTGGGGGAGGAGACCCTATTCTTTACCAACACCTTTTCTGATTCTTCGGACACCCAGAAGTTTACATTCTTATTCTACCAGGATTCGGAATAATTTCCCATATCGTAGCCTACTACTCTGGCAAAAAAGAACCTTTCGGATACATGGGCATGGTTTGAGCAATAATGGCCATTGGCCTACTGGGATTTATTGTGTGAGCCCACCATATGTTTACAGTCGGAATAGATGTAGACACCCGAGCTTATTTCACATCCGCCACGATGATTATTGCCATCCCGACAGGCGTAAAAGTCTTTAGCTGACTAGCCACTCTTCATGGAGGGACAGTAAAATGAGACACCCCACTACTATGAGCTCTCGGCTTCATTTTCTTATTTACAGTTGGAGGATTAACAGGAATTGTTCTTGCCAACTCTTCCCTAGATATTGTCCTTCATGACACCTACTATGTAGTTGCTCACTTCCACTATGTTCTTTCTATAGGAGCTGTCTTTGCAATCGTCGCCGGCTTCGTGCACTGATTCCCCCTATTCTCTGGCTACACCCTCCACACAACATGAACTAAAATCCATTTTGGAGTGATGTTTGTAGGAGTAAACCTCACCTTTTTCCCTCAACACTTCCTTGGACTAGCTGGAATGCCTCGACGATACTCTGATTACCCGGATGCTTACACCCTGTGAAACACAGTATCATCTATTGGATCCCTAGTCTCCCTTGTGGCAGTAATTATGTTCCTATTTATTATCTGAGAAGCATTTGCAGCCAAACGTGAAGTCCTCTGAGTTGAACTAACCTCAACAAACGTCGAATGACTCCACGGCTGCCCTCCCCCTTATCATACCTTTGAAGAACCTGCGTTTGTTCAAATTCAACAAACCTCGCTAGAACACAAGTAAATCCACTCCTGCCTAAGCGCACCTACGAGAAAGGGAGGAGTCGAACCCCCATAAACTGGTTTCAAGCCAACCACATAACCGCTCTGTCACTTTCTTCATAAGACACTAGTTAAGTCGTCCATAACACTGCCTTGTCAAGGCGTAATCGTGGGTTAAACTCCCGCGTGTCTTAAATGGCCCATCCCACCCAACTAGGATTCCAAGACGCAGCCTCTCCTGTAATAGAAGAACTTCTTCACTTCCACGACCACGCCCTAATAATTGTATTTATGATTAGCACTCTGGTTCTTTATATTATTGTCGCCATAGTCACTACAAAATTAACCAACAAATATATTCTAGACTCCCAAGAAATCGAAATCATCTGAACGGTACTTCCCGCCCTAATCCTCATTCTTATTGCCCTCCCCTCTCTACGCATTCTCTACCTAATAGATGAGATCAACGACCCACACCTCACAATTAAAGCCATTGGACACCAATGATACTGAAGTTATGAATATACAGACTACGAAGAGCTAGGCTTTGACTCATATATAGTTCCCACACAAGACCTTGCTAGCGGCCAATTCCGTCTCTTAGACACAGACCACCGAATGGTAGTCCCAATTGAATCCCCGATCCGAATACTAATTTCTGCCGAAGACGTGCTTCACTCCTGAGCCGTTCCATCTCTTGGTGTTAAAATAGACGCCGTCCCTGGCCGACTAAACCAAGCCGCCTTTATTGCCTCCCGACCCGGCGTGTTCTATGGGCAGTGTTCTGAAATCTGCGGGGCGAATCACAGTTTTATGCCCATCGTAGTAGAAGCTGTCCCACTTGAACATTTCGAAAAATGATCCTCTTTAATACTTGAAGACGCCTCGCTAAGAAGCTAAACAGGGCATAGCGTTAGCCTTTTAAGCTAAAGACTGGTGACCCCCAATCACCCTTAGCGGATATGCCCCAACTCAATCCTGCCCCATGATTCACTATTTTAATGTTTTCCTGACTAATCTTCCTAACTGTCATTCCACCAAAAATTTTAGCTCATACTTTCCCTAATGAGCCAACCCATCAAAGTACAGAAAAACCAAAAACAGACCCCTGAGCTTGACCATGACACTAAGCTTCTTCGACCAGTTTATAAGCCCAACACTCCTTGGAATCCCCCTAATCGCCCTAGCACTAACTCTCCCTTGAGTTCTGTTCCCAAAACCATCATCCCGCTGACTTAATAACCGAGTACTGACCCTTCAAAGCTGATTCATTAACGGATTTGCCCAACAAATCTTCCAACCTATTAATCAAGAGGGCCACAAATGAGCCGCCCTACTTACATCCCTCATAATTTTCCTAATCACCCTCAACATGCTAGGCCTACTCCCCTATACATTTACACCCACAACTCAACTCTCTATGAACATGGCCTTTGCAGTCCCCCTTTGACTGGCAACTGTAATTATTGGTATACGAAATCAACCAACCCACGCTCTGGCCCACCTACTGCCAGAAGGAACACCAACCCCTCTCATCCCTATCTTAATTATAATCGAAACGATCAGCCTATTTATCCGTCCATTAGCACTGGGGGTTCGACTTACAGCCAACCTTACAGCCGGCCACCTGCTTATTCAACTAATTGCCACCGCTGCTCTAGTCCTACTACCACTAATACCCACAGTAGCAATTTTAACAGGAGCACTTCTACTAATATTAACACTCCTAGAGGTTGCCGTTGCTATAATTCAAGCCTACGTCTTCGTACTCCTCTTAAGTCTATACCTACAAGAAAACGTCTAATGGCCCATCAAGCACACGCATACCACATAGTAGACCCAAGCCCCTGACCTCTCACAGGCGCAGTCGCCGCCCTATTAATAACATCCGGACTAGCAATCTGAATACACTTCCACACAATAACACTCATAACTCTAGGTATAATCCTTCTACTCCTAACAATATACCAATGATGACGAGATATTATTCGAGAAGGGACCTTCCAAGGCCACCATACACCCCCCGTCCAAAAAGGACTCCGCTACGGAATAATCCTATTCATCACCTCCGAAGTATTCTTTTTTCTTGGCTTCTTCTGAGCCTTCTATCACTCTAGCCTTGCACCAACTCCAGAGCTAGGAGGATGCTGACCCCCCACAGGAATCACAACCTTAGACCCATTTGAAGTCCCCTTACTAAATACTGCCGTACTTCTCGCCTCCGGCGTCACAGTAACTTGAGCCCACCATAGCATCATAGAGGGCCTCCGAAAACAAGCAATTCAATCCCTAGCACTCACTATCCTCCTTGGATTCTACTTTACCTTCCTCCAAGGCATAGAATATTATGAAGCCCCTTTTACAATCGCAGACGGGGTCTACGGATCAACTTTCTTTGTTGCAACTGGCTTCCACGGCCTCCACGTCATTATTGGCTCCACCTTTTTAGCCGTCTGCCTACTACGACAGGTACAATATCACTTCACCTCTGAGCACCACTTTGGGTTTGAAGCCGCTGCCTGATACTGACACTTCGTAGACGTAGTCTGACTCTTCCTTTACATCTCAATCTACTGATGAGGCTCATAATCTTTCTAGTATTAAAGCTAGTACATGTGACTTCCAATCACCTAGTCTTGGTTAAAACCCAAGGAAAGATAATGAACCTAATTACTACCGTAATTTTGATTGCTATTACGCTCTCTACGATCCTGGCTATTGTGTCCTTTTGACTCCCACAAATAACCCCCGACCACGAAAAACTATCCCCGTATGAATGTGGGTTTGACCCCCTGGGCTCAGCTCGCCTGCCTTTTTCCATACGATTCTTCCTAGTTGCTATCCTATTCCTTCTCTTCGACCTAGAAATTGCCCTCCTCCTACCTCTTCCCTGAGGAGATCAATTATCTTCTCCCCTGCTCACATTCACATGGGCATTCGCCATTCTTGTTCTCCTCACCCTTGGCCTAATCTATGAATGACTTCAAGGCGGACTAGAATGAGCCGAATAGGCAGTTAGTTTAAGAAAAACCTTTGATTTCGGCTCAAAAACTTATGGTTAAAGTCCATAATTGTCTAATGACCCCCACTCACTTTGCTTTCTCATCGGCATTCACTCTGGGCCTTGCAGGTCTCGCATTCCATCGAACACACCTGCTTTCCGCCCTACTATGTCTAGAAGGAATAATACTATCCCTCTTTATTGCCCTCTCCCTATGAACACTTCACCTAGACTCCACAAACTTCTCAGCCTCTCCTATGATTCTACTAGCCTTTTCAGCATGCGAAGCCAGCGCAGGACTGGCCCTTCTAGTCGCCACCGCGCGCACGCACGGTACCGACCGCCTTCAAAACCTTAATCTTCTACAATGCTAAAAATCCTCCTACCAACAATTATACTCATTCCAACCACTTGGCTTTCCCCCGCCAAACAACTCTGAACCACAACCCTTGCCTATAGCCTAATTATTGCATTCGCCAGCCTAGCTTGATTTAACTCCCCAACAGAAACGGGCTGATCCTGTATAAATATATACATGGCTACCGACCCCCTCTCAACCCCACTATTAGCCCTAACCTGCTGACTCCTCCCCCTAATAATCCTCGCAAGCCAAAACCATACTTCCTCTGAACCTGCTGGACGACAACGAATATACATTACTCTTCTCACGTCCCTCCAAATCTTCTTAATTCTAGCCTTTAGCGCTACCGAAGTGATTATATTTTACATCATATTTGAAGCCACCCTTATTCCAACTCTAATTATCATTACCCGCTGAGGGAATCAAACCGAACGACTTAACGCAGGGACCTACTTCCTCTTCTACACGCTAGCAGGCTCCCTTCCCCTCCTAGTAGCCCTGCTACTCCTACAAAATAGCACAGGTACCCTCTCTCTCCTTACCCTCCAATACGCCCCTGCAATAGAACTATCATCTTACGCCGACAAGTTTTGATGGGCTGGCTGCTTACTAGCATTCCTAGTTAAGATACCACTTTACGGAGCCCACCTCTGACTACCAAAAGCCCACGTCGAAGCCCCTATCGCAGGCTCTATAATTCTTGCCGCCGTACTGCTTAAGCTAGGAGGTTATGGCATAATACGAATAATAACCATGCTAGAGCCCTTAACTAAAGAACTCAGCTACCCCTTCATCATTTTCGCCCTATGAGGCGTCATTATAACAGGATCCATCTGTTTACGCCAAACTGACCTCAAATCTCTAATTGCCTACTCCTCAGTAAGCCACATAGGCCTGGTAGCAGCAGGCATTCTCATTCAAACTCCATGAGGCTTTGCTGGGGCCCTAATCCTCATAATTGCGCACGGACTTACGTCCTCCGCACTCTTTTGCCTAGCGAACACTAATTACGAACGAACCCACAGCCGAACTATGATCCTTGCCCGAGGCCTTCAAATAGTCCTCCCCCTAATAGCCGCATGATGGTTCATCGCTAGCCTCGCTAACTTAGCCCTTCCTCCTCTCCCCAACCTGATGGGAGAGCTAATAATTATCACCTCCCTATTTAACTGATCCTGATGAACCCTAACACTTACCGGAGCTGGGACACTAATTACCGCCGGATATTCCCTTTACATATTCCTAATAACTCAGCGAGGACCAATCCCCACTCACATAATAGCCCTTCACCCAACCCACTCCCGAGAACACCTTCTCATCATTCTTCACCTTCTCCCCCTTATTTTACTGATCCTAAAACCAGAACTGATTTGAGGCTGATCCGCCTGTAGATTTAGTTTAACAAAAGCATTAGATTGTGATTCTAAAGACAGAGGTTAAAGTCCTCTAATCCACCGAGAGAGGCTCGCCAGCAACAAAAACTGCTAATTTTTCGTCACCTTGGTTGGACCCCAAGGCTCACTCGCCCTGCAGAGCTCCTAAAGGATAACATTTCATCCGTTGGTCTTAGGAACCAAAAACTCTTGGTGCAAATCCAAGTAGCAGCTATGTTAAACAAAGCTATAGAAATAAATACCCTCGCCTCGCCCCTCCACCTAACATCATGCATAATCCTTGTATTCTTTATCCTTTCCTACCCAATCTTAACCTCCCTCTCCCCTAAGCCTATAAAAACCGATTGAGCCATCAGTCATGTGAAAAAAGCAGTAAAACTGGCCTTCTTCATCAGCCTCCTCCCGCTCTTCCTATTCCTAAATCAAGGCACAGAAACAATTATAACTGACTGAAAATGAATAGGCACAGACACCTTTAATCTCTATATCAGCCTTAAATTTGATTTCTTCTCAACTATCTTCACCCCAATTGCCCTCTTCGTAACATGGTCCATTCTAGAATTTGCCTCCTGATATATACATGCAGACCCCAACATAAATCGTTTCTTCAAATACCTACTAATTTTCCTCATCGCCATGATTATTCTTGTGACTGCAAACAATATATTCCAGCTTTTTATTGGCTGAGAAGGAGTAGGGATCATATCATTTCTTCTAATTGGGTGATGATACGGCCGAGCAGACGCTAACACAGCAGCTTTACAAGCAGTCCTATACAACCGAATCGGAGATATTGGGCTAATCTTCACAATAGCATGATTTGCTACCAACCTAAACTCGTGGGACCTACAACAGGTGTTCACTGCCTCCAAAGACATAGACCTAACATTTCCACTATTAGGACTAATCATTGCCGCCACCGGTAAGTCAGCCCAATTTGGCCTACACCCCTGACTTCCATCCGCTATAGAAGGCCCTACTCCTGTATCTGCTCTACTTCACTCAAGCACAATGGTTGTTGCAGGCATCTTCCTCCTTGTCCGAATAAGCCCTCTTTTAGAAAAAAATCCAACAGCTCTCACCACCTGCCTATGCCTCGGAGCACTAACCACTTTATTTACTGCAACTTGCGCTCTGACCCAAAATGACATCAAAAAAATCGTTGCATTCTCAACATCTAGCCAACTCGGACTAATAATGGTCACAATTGGCTTAAACCAGCCTCAACTTGCTTTCCTACACATCTGCACCCACGCCTTTTTCAAGGCCATGCTATTCCTTTGCTCAGGCTCAATCATCCACAGTCTGAACGACGAACAAGACATCCGAAAAATAGGTGGAATAAACCACCTCGTGCCATTCACATCATCTTGCCTTACCCTGGGCAGCCTTGCCCTCACAGGTACCCCCTTCCTAGCCGGCTTCTTCTCCAAAGATGCCATTATCGAAGCACTAAACACATCCTACCTCAACGCCTGAGCCCTCGTCCTAACTTTACTAGCTACCTCTTTTACAGCGGTATACAGCCTACGAATCGTATTCTTTGTTTCCATAGGAAACCCCCGATTCACCCCACTCTCTCCCATTAATGAAAATAACCCCACAGTAATTAACCCCATCAAACGACTAGCCTGAGGTAGCATCATCGCCGGTCTATTAATCACATCTAATGTCCTTCCAATAAAAACGCCAGTTATGTCCATGCCGCCCCTCCTAAAACTAGCAGCCCTTACTGTTACCCTCCTAGGAGTCCTAACCGCCATCGAACTAGCCTCCCTAACCAACAAACAATTTAAAACTACTCCCAACCTGACTGCACATCACTTCTCCAACATACTAGGCTTCTTTCCTGCCATCATCCACCGATTCACCCCTAAACTAAACCTTGTTCTAGGACAAACCATTGCTGCCCAAACAGTAGATCAGACATGATTAGAAAAAACTGGCCCCAAAGCAATCGTCTCCCTGAATAAACCTCTAATCGAAACTACCAATAATATCCAACAAGGCATAATCAAAACCTACCTCTCTTTATTCTTCTTCACCCTTGCCCTAGCATTACTCCTCCTACTAACTAGACAGCTCGAAGCGCTCCACGACTTAATCCGCGAGTTAACTCTAGCACCACAAATAAGGTTAAAAGCAACACTCACGCCCCCATAATCAGAATACCTCCTCCTATAGAATACATTAAAGCCACCCCTGCAATATCACCACGAAATAACGAAAACTCTGCAAACTCATCTGCTGACGTCCAAGACCCCTCATATCACCCTCCCCAAAAAAAGACCGAGGCCATGACTGCCCCCAATGCATATGTCAACATCACCCCTAATACAGGCCAACTCCCTAACCCCTCCGGATAAGGCTCAGCAGCAAGCGCCGCTGAATATGCAAACACAACTAGCATCCCTCCCAAATAGATCAAAAACAAGACTAAAGACAAGAAAGAACCGCCATGCCCCACTAACACTCCACACCCTGCCCCAGCAACCATTACTAGCCCCAAGGCCGCAAAGTAAGGAGAAGGGTTAGAAGCAACTGCCGCTAACCCTAAAACTAAACAAAACAAAAATAAAAAGAAAATATAAACCATGAGTTCCTGCCAGGATTTTAACCAGGACCAGTGACTTGAAAAACCACCGTTGTTATTCAACTACAAGAACCAATGGCCAATTTACGAAAAACTCACCCATTACTTAAAATCGCTAACGACGCCCTAGTCGACCTTCCAACCCCAGCTAACATCTCAGTATGATGAAACTTTGGCTCCCTGCTTGGACTTTGTCTAGTCGCCCAAATTCTAACAGGCCTCTTCCTTGCCATACATTATACATCAGACATTGCTACAGCCTTTTCTTCTGTCGCCCACATCTGCCGTGATGTTAACTACGGATGACTAATCCGAAACATGCACGCCAACGGCGCATCCTTCTTTTTTATTTGCATTTACCTTCACATCGGGCGAGGACTATACTACGGCTCCTACCTGCACAAAGAAACATGAAATGTTGGAGTCATTCTCCTGCTACTAGTCATGATAACTGCTTTTGTTGGGTACGTCCTTCCATGAGGCCAAATGTCATTCTGAGGAGCCACCGTTATTACAAATCTCCTGTCAGCGATCCCATATGTGGGCAACTCCCTAGTACAATGAATCTGAGGTGGCTTTTCTGTCGATAACGCTACACTTACCCGATTCTTTGCCTTCCACTTCCTATTCCCCTTCGTTATTGTAGCAATAACATTAGTGCATCTCATTTTCCTTCATGAAACAGGATCCAATAATCCTACAGGCCTTAACTCAGATGCAGACAAAATCTCCTTCCACCCGTACTTCTCATATAAAGATCTCCTAGGCTTCGCAGCCCTACTTATTGCCCTTATTTCCTTAGCATTATTCTCTCCAAACCTCCTTGGGGACCCCGACAATTTCACCCCCGCAAACCCCATAGTAACTCCCCCACATATCAAGCCAGAATGATACTTCCTATTCGCATATGCCATTCTACGATCCATCCCTAACAAACTAGGAGGTGTCCTTGCCCTACTTGCCTCTATCCTAGTCCTTATATTAGTGCCAATTCTACACACATCTAAACAACGAAGCTTAACCTTCCGACCACTAACACAATTCCTCTTCTGGCTCCTAATTGCAGACGTAATCATTCTAACCTGAATTGGAGGAATGCCAGTAGAACACCCATTTATTATCATCGGCCAAATCGCTTCCGTCCTATACTTCTCCCTCTTCCTCGTACTTGTACCTACAGTAGGCTGGGTTGAAAACAAATTCTTAGAATGACGATGCAATAGTAGCTCAGCTCCAGAGCGCCGGTCTTGTAAGCCGGACGTCGAAGGTTAAAATCCTTCCTACTGCTATCAAAAAAGGGGGATTTTAACCCCCACCCCTAACTCCCAAAGCTAGGATTCTAAATTAAACTATTTTTTGCATGTGCATATATGTATTATCAACATTAAAATTATATTAAACATTTCAAGAGTACTAAGTACATACAATGTTAAATCAACATAAAATGTAATAACACTATTATGTCTAGTGCTAAAAATGGAAAAAAATGCATAAAGCATAAAAATGAAAATTTAAACATAATAATTAACACGGAACTAAGAAGATTATGCATTCAATAGTAAATTCATGGTTAAATGTGCACAATCATTCAACACTTAATGGAAAGTCAAATATTTAATGTAGTAAGAACCGACCATCAGTTGATTTCTTAATGCATACGGTTATTGATAATGAGGGACAATAATTGTGAGGGTTACACGAAATGAACTATTCCTGGCATTTGGTTCCTATTTCAGGTCCATTAATTGGTCATTCCTCATACTTTCCTTTACGCTTACATAAGTTAATGGCGTCGACCATACGACTCGTTACCCACCAAGCCGAGCGTTCTTTCACAGAGGGTCAGAAATTCCTTTTTTCTTTTTCTTTTCATCTGGCATTTCACAGTGCAAATACAACAGAGGAAAACAAGGGAGAACATTATGAATGTAAAGGTAAATGAAATGAACGATTTAAATACATTTCCCGATGAATTACATAACTGATATCAAGAGCATAAATGATGGAATATTCCCTAAAATACCTAAGTATCCCCCCTCGGCTTTTATACGCGTTAAACCCCCCCTACCCCCCAAAACTCGTGAGATCCTTAATATACCTGCAAACCCCCCCGGAAGCAGGAAGAATCCTAAGAATTTTATTGGGTGCCCAAAAATTTACCTATTTATATTATTACAATATTTAATACGCTAGCGTAACCTTAACCAGAGCATAACACCATCTTATGCCCAAAAACTTGCCTAATTTACATTATTACAATATTTAATAT